TCCGATGAGATAATAAATAAGGATTTGCATATTTGTAAAAATCTAATTTGCCTTTCAACCGGAACAGTAAAAGTTTTTTTGTTTGAATAATTTTTCTAAATTAGAAGTTTAAATTAATTGAATAATTAAAGAAGTTCTATTTGTTCAATGAATTTCTCCTCCCCTAACCCTTTCTTTTTGTTTGTCTACTACTTCTTATGAATCTAAACAAAGGAGTTCCAATAGACCCGGAAAGCAAGAAATAGTAATCTTTGACGAACAAGAGAAAAAATCATTATTATTTCGATACAAGACGACACAAGAAAAGGGATTTTCCACCCTTTTCATGTGTCGAATAGAAGATTAGGAAGACTAGTAATCCCTCCTAAAAGTATTTGTTCCTTTCATTTTTCCCATCCTTCCCTTGTATTCTCTTCCTTTATATTTGTATGCCTATAGTCTATTACTAGGAATGGGATACACGTAATGAATTCCAGACATCCCACAAACAAAACAAAAACAGTATAAACAAAAAGGTTTACAGAATTTTTTGATCATACATAAGTATCGATCGACAATAATTTGTTGCTTTTTACCAACTTGATGTTAAGGAATTTCTGGACCTAGAAATTCATTTCATACAATTGAACCTTTTCAAACTGTTTCTTTTTAAGAACCAAAAAAACTTGTGCAAAAATAACAGATGCCAAGAAGAACAAAAGGCCTTGGACACGTAATGGATCTTGAAGCACTATTTCTGCATCTCCCTGACCAAACCCTCCTACATTGGGATTGCTTGTTAATGGTTGATCAAGCTTGATGGATTCACCCTCTGAAACAAGAAGTTCTGGCCCTGGAGGTACAATATCAACCACTTGATGTCCATCCGATGCATCAACTATGGTTATTTCATATCCTCCTTTTTCTTTACGTACTATTCTGCTTACTATACCTGCTGATGTAGCATTATAGACTGTATTGTTACTCTTGCTCCCATCAGGATAAATCTGACCCCTTCCTCTGTTCCCACCTACATATATGGGATATTTTAAGAAGTGAACGTCTTTCCTCGTAGCAGGGTCGGGGGAAAGAATGGGAAAGGTGATTTCACTATATTTCTGACCGGGAACAGGACCTATCACAAGAATATTTCTTTTATTGGGACGATAACTCTGAAAAGACAGATTTCCCATCTTTTCTCTCACCTCGGGAGAAATACGATCGGGGGGGGCTAATTCGAATCCCTCGGGTAAAATAAGAACAGCCCCCACATTCAAAGCCCCCCTTTTACCATTAGCAAGAACTTGTTTCAGTTGCATATCATAAGGGATTCGAACAACTGCTTCAAATACAGTATCAGGAAGCACGGCTTGCGGAACTTCAATATCCACGGGCTTATTAGCTAAATGGCAATTGGCACATACAATTCGTCCAGTTGCTTCTCGTGGGTTTTCATAACCCTGCTGCGCAAAAATGGGATATGCATTTGAAATAGATGCCCAAGTTATTACATATATCATGATCGATACAGAAATCGATTGAGTCATCTGTTCCTTTACCCAAGAAAAAGTATTTCTATTTTGCATGTCCAATCATTGATCCCGGAATTTCTACAATAAATTAGATAGGTAGCTAGTATAGTTCCCTATACACGAGTCTGTCATTGTACTGGGATAATTGTACTGGAATATAGGACGATTGAAGAGCTAGAAGTATAAAGAATTAAGTAAGATTGAAAATGCTTTCTTTATATACGAAGAAAGATTCTGATTTGATTGATATCAGGAGATCAAATGAGTTCTTCATTCATTCATTGAATGATAAATAACTACAAGTGAAGGAGATACACGATTTAAATAATAGAAGATCCAATATTTCACAATTGTATCTAGAATAACCGGAAAAGTGGAAACAAGACTAGATATAATTTGATCATTATGAACCAATCCAAAATCCTTGTAGACCGAACCAATCATTAGTTCCCAACCATGGGTCGAATGAAATCCGATCCATAAATCAGTAACTAAAAGAATCAAAAAAGCTTTTATTGTGTCACTTAAGTTATAGAGGAATTCCTGAATCCAAGAATTAAGAATGACAAGTTCTTCATTACCCAGAATAAAATAACCACTTAGAATAGCGAAACAAATTATATTTGTCGAGAAATCCAAAATGATATGGAGATGATATTCATTGTGTGTTTTGACCAATTGTATCGTTTCCTTGTGTATTCCTATACGAAGTTTTTGTATATGCGTCTCCGGGTACTCCTTTATCGTTTCATCCAAGAGGAATAGTTCCTCCAATTCTATGAATCTTTCCAGAACGTTTTTCTCTTGAATATCATTCAAAAAAGTTTCGGATTTCCCGGTATTCCACCAATTAGTAACCCAAGGTTCCAGACATTTATTAAATGAGAGAGAGACCCACCAGGGCAAAAATATTATGGATGAAATATATGGGAGGGAGACCGAGGCTTTCTTTTTTTTTTTCATTTTTATCCTAAAAGGACCCTTATTCTATTTCTATATTCCTTTCCTTCTAGATCCGAGATCTAAATTATTACACAAAAATAGGAAATAGATCCATGGGTTCAATACCTTTTTATAGAACTCGTACTTCAGAGAAATATCAGATAGAGTCGACGGTTGTATTAAAAAGGAAATTAGCAAGTTTTTTTCCATTTTTTCTTCAGTTCATTTCAAAATACTTCAATTGGTACGCGCAAGAAATAGGCCAATTCGGCAGCTTTTTGTTCAATTTCTCGTGGAGTAAAATACTCATCAGTACGAGTCAAGGGAATGGCTCCTTGGCCTCTGATTTCCATATAAAGGACACGACGAGGATAAAGACCCTCTTTAACCTCCATTCTGATTGATTGTATATCTCTCATAAGTAAGCGAAGGAAGATGCGACGATTTATTCCAGGAAATCCCCAACGAAAAATACACACTATTCCTTCTTTTCTATCGAATCTGTCATAACCACTACCTACATTCCATGAAATTGTGCACCACAAATAGGAGCTAATGAATAGACCTGCGATCCCATAGAAAGACATCACGATCCCTTGTGGAAAAAAAATAATTTGCTGAGATGGAAATACGGATATCAGATTCCTACCAAGATAACTGGAAGTTCCAACCACTAAGAATCCTAGTGAACCTAAAAAAAGGATACAGGCCCAGAAAAAATTACTTGTTTTTCGAGACCCCATTATAAGTTCTATCCATATATGTTCTGATCGCCAATTCATACTCTACTAGATCCAGTTGCATTCGATTGGAATTGAGAGAATAACCCAAATGAATTTTACTTTCTTGATACCGAAGTAACTTTCATTAACTAGCACTATTCTGATGTAAACCGTTAGAAGTAATTTGTTAGATACATTGACTTTCCATTTTATTTAAATAAAATATTCGCCGATCCATTTTTTATTTAACCGACTATACCTGCATATACATGCATTTATGCGGATATCATGTATCCGCATAAATGCATAATAGTTCTTTCATTTGTGTTCGTAAAGAGTCACATATCATACCATATTACACTAAATAAATATCTGTATTATGATCCAGTGTTGAAATAAATTGATGAGATTTGGTCCCATCGGATCTAGACAATCTTATTTTTTTGGACATGAAGAGATAAAGAAGCCATTGCAATTGCCGGAAATACTAGGCCCACTAAAGGCACAAAAATAGAGGGTAAGTTGAGATCTGTCATAGAATGGGTGCCTCGATTTAATATTTCTATCTATTAGAAAGAGAAAGATATCTTATGATATGATAAGTATATCTATCCTAAGTATATATCATAAACTGTATTATATTATATTTATAATATATTATATATAATAATATAATATAATGTATTAATAATTATATTAATATTTAGAAATTAATATTTATAAGTAGTTAATAAGTAGTTAATAAGAAGTAGTTAATAAGTGCAAGGAATGTAGAACTAAATAAAATAAGTGTACCTATTCATCTTTCTACACGAATATGTATGATAATTCGCTTTATTAATAAAATTTATTATTCTTTTCCCATCCTTATTTCTTTCTATCTTTCTAATCTAATAAGGAGTTTATTATGAAAATAAAAGATTTTATTAGGAGTTTGCGACTCTAACTAATTCGATCCGTCCAACAAACGGGTATTCATAGTAAAAATGGGGGTTATCAATAGATATAGAAATAACTTCTATTCTCTATTTTATATTTATTTCTTTTTATTTTGATTTCGATATTTTTTTTTTTATTGTCTATATTAACACGTAAGAAGGCCAGATAATTTTTTTTTTATTTTCCCTAATTCTAATTCCGCGGAGGGAGAAATTCACTTTTTTATCCTATTGATAGAAGGTTCGTGATTACTAATCATGAATAGAGGTAGGATAAAAAAATAGATCTGGAGGAAAAACTAAAAAGTAATTACCCGAAACTTCTAACTCTTATTACAAGTAGAACTTATGTCATCAAAGAAAACACCATTCTTTTTAGTTTTTTTTGATTACGATGAACTAAATACTTGTTCGCTACAAATAACTGAATTTAGTACTATACTTTATTAATTTTTTGAATTTTGATTCAAGGGAAAGAAACCGTGGAGCTGAAATAACTCACTCAGAACACCTTTTAAAGGATTACGTGGTACAATTGGGTCAAATAAGCCTTTATGGAATAAATACTCAGCCGCTTGTGAACCATCGGGTACTGTCTTATTCAATGTTTGTTCAATTACTCTTTTGCCCGCAAATGCAATGTAGGCATTAGGTTCAGCAACAATGACATCTCCCAACATACCAAAACTGGCTGTTACTCCACCGGTTGTAGGAGATGTAAGGATTGATACATAGAATAATTTTTTATTTGATTGATAATTATATAAAGCGGAAGATATTTTAGCCATTTGCATCAAACTCAAACTTCCTTCTTGCATGCGCGCTCCTCCAGAAGCACACACAATAATGACAGGTAGAGATCGATTAGTAGCATACTCGATCAAACG